TCACAAAATTTTCAATTAATTAAATAGTACCAACTATCCACTAATTCGAACAGTTCGTTATTAGACAATGGTATTTGATTCACCAAATACATCATTATTGTATACTCTTTCATATATATGGCGCAACCCAATCTTTGAAAATTTCAAAAAGGTATCTTCATCGAAATACCGAAATAAAAAAATAGTCACCCTTGACAGCGGTATATGTTGTATATGTAAATCCTAGATGGGAAAATAGGCAGGATTCCATTCATACATGAACATGAAAAAGATAAATAAAACAAGGGTAGGCGGAAATAAATATGCTGAAATAAGGAATGAGCAACGGCCAATAAGATAGGAATAATGAATCATATTCTAAATAGGGATCCGGTTCGAATTCCATAGAAAATAGGGATAAAATTCTATCTAATGATAGAGAAATAAAAAACTTTTTCACGATTCTTATACTTGATATTTTTTGTTTGAAAAGGGGGGTTGGTTGAACTTGAAAATGAACTCATTCAATGAATGAGAAAAAAATGGAATTTGGTCGGAAGGTACCAACAAAATCAAATCGGGCGAACTCCCACTTTCTATTTCTTATTCAATTAACCGACCCATTTGATATCGGACATTTCCATTTCTTTTCAATTCGGTAATTATTCGCAATCGATTTCGACATATTTCACTTTTGATTATTATTATGAGAATCAATCCTACTACTTCTGGTCCTGGGGTTTCTACACTCGAAGAAAAAAATCAGGGGCGTATTGTTCAAATCATTGGTCCGGTACTGGATGTAGCCTTTTCCCCGGGCAAGATGCCTAATATTTACAACGCTTTGATAGTTAAGGGTCAGGATACCGTCGGTCAGCAAATTAATGTAACCTGTGAAGTACAGCAATTATTGGGAAATAATCGAGTCAGAGCTGTAGCTATGAGTGCTACAGACGGTCTGACGAGAGGAATGGAAGTAATTGACACGGGAGCTCCTCTAAGTGTTCCAGTCGGTGGAGCTACTCTAGGACGAATTTTCAACGTTCTTGGAGAGCCTGTTGATAATTTAGGTCCTGTAGATACTCGTACAACATCTCCCATTCATCGATCTGCGCCCGCTTTTATCCAGTTAGATACCAAATTATCTATTTTTGAAACAGGGATTAAAGTAGTGGATCTTTTAGCTCCTTATCGCCGTGGAGGAAAAATCGGACTATTCGGAGGAGCTGGAGTGGGTAAAACGGTACTCATCATGGAATTGATCAACAACATTGCCAAAGCTCATGGGGGCGTATCCGTATTTGGTGGAGTAGGCGAGCGCACTCGTGAAGGAAATGATCTTTACATAGAAATGAAGGAATCCGGAGTTATTAACGAACAAAATCTTGCAGAATCAAAAGTGGCTCTAGTTTATGGTCAGATGAATGAACCTCCGGGAGCTCGTATGAGAGTTGGTTTGACTGCCTTAACCATGGCGGAATATTTCCGGGATGTTAATGAGCAAGACGTACTTCTATTTATCGACAATATCTTCCGCTTCGTCCAAGCAGGATCAGAAGTATCTGCCCTATTAGGTAGAATGCCCTCTGCTGTGGGTTATCAACCTACTCTTAGTACGGAAATGGGTTCTTTGCAAGAAAGAATTACTTCTACCAAAGAAGGATCTATAACTTCCATTCAAGCAGTTTATGTACCCGCGGATGATTTAACCGACCCTGCTCCTGCTACGACGTTTGCGCATTTGGATGCTACTACCGTACTATCAAGGGGATTAGCCGCGAAAGGAATCTACCCGGCAGTAGATCCTTTAGATTCAACGTCAACTATGCTCCAACCCAGGATCGTTGGAGAGGAACATTATGAAACTGCACAAAGGGTTAAGCAAACTTTACAACGTTACAAGGAACTTCAGGACATTATAGCTATCCTTGGGTTGGATGAATTATCTGAAGAGGATCGTTTAACCGTAGCAAGAGCACGAAAAATTGAGCGTTTCTTATCACAACCCTTCTTCGTAGCAGAAGTATTTACAGGCTCCCCGGGGAAATACGTCGGTCTCCCAGAAACTATTAGGGGGTTTCGATTAATCCTTTCTGGAGAATTAGATGGTCTTCCAGAACAAGCCTTTTATTTGGTAGGTAACATCGATGAAGCTACCGCGAAGGCTATGAACTTAGATGAGGAGAGCAAATTAAAGAAATGACCTTAAATCTTTGTGTACTGACTCCTAATCGAATTATTTGGGACTCAGAAGTGAAAGAAATTATTTTACCTACGAATAGTGGCCAAATTGGCGTATTACCAAACCACGCCCCCATTGCTACAGCTGTAGATATAGGTATTTTGAGAATACGCCTCGATGACCAATGGGTAACGATGGCTTTGATGGGAGGTTTCGCTAGAATAGGCAATAATGAAATCACCATTTTGGTAAATGATGCAGAGAGGGGTAGTGACATTGATCTGCAAGAAGCTCAGGGAACTCTTGAAATAGCTGAAGCTAATTTGAATAAAGCTGAGGGCAAGAGACAAGTAATTGAGGCCAATCTTGCTCTTAGGCGAGCTAGGACACGAGTGGAGGCTGTCAATACGATTTCGTAGTACTAGTTGACGCGTCAGCATAATCAAAGAAAACTCCGTTTATACACTTTGATTACGCCGATTAGACATAATCAATTGTGATCTAACCCAATACAACGAAAAAAGTACAACCAGATCCGAATAGGGGTACGAAAATCGAATATCCAATGGGGAAAGGCGAAAAAAAGAAAAGAGGGTGGAAAACTTATTAGATACCGGAGTAAATGGTATCTAATAAGTTGTACCTACTATTGGATTTGAACCAATGACTTCTGCCGTATGAAAGCAATACTCTAACCGCTGAGTTAAGTAGGTTATTTATTATAACAAAAAAGAGGACCCCTGGTATGAGGATTATAGATGGAATACCAATTCCAAGCAACGCTTTCCTTGGCATTAGAGAACTAATGTGTGGTACCATGGAATACTCACCTTGACAAGAATTTATCTAGATGTTAAGATGTTTATGACAAGGGCTATAGCTCAGTTAGGTAGAGCACCTCGTTTACACGCGCGCCAATGCTTTTTCAGGGAAGTTCATCATACAATCAACCAACTTTATCTTAGTTAAAAATCGATGTCTTACTCTATGGATTCGAAAGAACAAGAAAGAGGAAAATAGCCTGACAAATATTTGTTCGGTCCAATTGGGCGCCCATTCAGGTGCTAAATAGAACCCATCATTGATTTGATAATTGATAAGGTAAATACTTAGTCTATTCAATGTTAGGCATAATGGGTATAAGGACCTCAAAAGAATCTCTTTTCGTCCTATGAACTTTAAGGTGTATGAAGTATCATATTTGACTCTTGGAGCGGGGCGATAGAAACTCCATTTCACTTAGGATTAGGATGATCTAGGCCGGAAACAGACCTACGTCAAGGTAACCCTTCTTTGAAACACTTTGGTATTGCTCTCCTGGATCAGAATACAAATAATAAATCAGAGCACGTGGAACCATCTCGTTATCTTCCTGTCAAGAAAAAATATGGTAGACTAACTGATCATTATATCAGTTAATGAAAGAGCCCAATGCAAAGCAAAAAAATGCATGTTGGGTCTTTGAAACAGTTCGAATCATTTCGATAATAAAAAGTTTGATCTGTTTTACCGAGAAGGTCTACGGTTCGAGTCCGTATAGCCCTATACATTTTCGATTTTTGTATTCTTGGATAGTTTTCATTTACTCATTGGTGCTTGTAGCCGGCCGGCGCGCTTACAGAGATTCCTATTATTAGTATTAGATAAATAAAAAAAAGAGAAGAGCCATTCCTCTCCATTCCATGAATTTTTGTGGTTGAATGAAATATGTATGACCTTTTTGCTTTTCCCGTTTCTTTCATGTACGGGACATGACTAAAGATTGGGTAATTCGCCCTTGGATTGGTATACCCCAATCCAATTTATGATAGGAAGTCAAAACCATAACATAAGTCTGGCTAAAAACGAAAAACTCGAACCTGACCCAACCAACCAAATAGAATGGAATCGAATAGTAAGCCACACGAGGGCCTATTCTTTTTCTTGTATTTGTGGAAAAGCTAGAGTTTCAAAAGCGAAACCCTTTGGTAAGTGCCATTCGAAATATTCGAAAATCGAAATTTTTTTGTAAAACCGGACTCAAAAGTAAGCGAAGTAGTCATTTTTATCCTTCTCTACAATACTTAGTTTATCCAAAACTACTTGTAACTCAAATCCAAAATTGGAAATTTAATAACCCCAACTCGATTTCTTCTGGGGCAGCCGCTGCAGTGCAGGATTAAGTAGAGGACAAAAGTCTCTAATTTGGGTATAAGAATTCATGAGCTGTTTGTTATATAGAAAAGAATTCTTCACAATTCAACGGATTTAATCAATTTAAAAGAAATTCGAAATCTAGGGCAAGTCAAAGAGATAGAATCTAATTGATTAATGCATTTCATTTCCTGTCCACCCGACTACTGATTATACACTTTATACACCAATTATATACTTTATACACGAAATACACGAAATTTATTATTTATACACTAAATCAAAATATCTAAATAAATAAAAAAAAAAGAGAAAAATGGAGCCAGAACCCCCTTCAGTTTTCTTTTGATTATTTTACATGAGATTTCCATTTTCTTTGTTTAAGCTTTTTTTTATTATGAATATTCATATGATTGAAACTCATACTATTTTAATAATAAATTAAAATAATAAATTAAAGAAAAATGAATTCTTTTATTTCGATTCTTATAGAAAATAGGGAGCGCTCGAAACAAGGTGGGAGGGTTTTTGTATAAGAACAAAATATGTATATACCTTAAAAAGGGTCGAAGTAAGTGTGAGCGGGATTACGTTGGTTGAGTCTTGAAATGAAACATGACTCAATGCATACAAACGAAAAAATGGGGTTTGATCAAAGTTGTTATTTTGACTAGGCAGTTACAGATGAATTGACAATTCGAGTTCG